TTCACAATCCCTGGAGAAAATATCCTCGGGGAAATAGTTCAATACTAAAGCGAGGGAGTCCCACTGATCCAAATACAGATGCAGATAATGAATGTTTGAAATCCATACTATGCAAGGAGACATTGCTCTTGCGAATTGGAAGTCTATGTAGATACAATATGGGTCGGGTTCCAGCCCCATTACACGCCTAATTATCCCATCATCCACCAAAACTTGCCCCCCCAGCTCCCAGTTAAGATCGACATCATCATCAATACCGTCACTATCCAGACTCTCATTCTTAAACTCATCTAGATATTCCTCAGAATCTTTATTAAAATCAATACAATCAACATCCAACTCCACCAACGCATCGTCAAATTCCTCAAGATCGACGCACTGATCAAGATAAAAAAAGAGTGTATCAGGCGCTTTGTCCAGAACTATCGGAACGAAAGGAAGATAGGAGTTTGTCGCTAGGGATTTGACCAAATGGGATCGTCCAGTTCCTGTAGAACCTACCACTAAAATACCCTTAGGGGGGGCTAGGCGTAGGCGGAGCGAAAAGGGTTTTGATTTTGCATAACCAAAACTATTAGCCTCATACCAGAGTCTTGAATAAAAGCCTGTTTGATAATGAGCAAGGAATATCCGTTTTTCTGCTAAACAGGATGTATTGAACTCATAATTGATTAGACCCTTTTGATGAATGTCAACTAAGTATCGTAAGTAAACTGCTCCCGGTTGTTCAAGCATTTGATAACCAGAATCATTCTTGAATAAATGATCACTATAAGTCAGACCCAATAGAATTTGATTCATCCCTTTTTCTGTACTGAAGGTGCAGGACTGCATCAAGGAATGTCTAGGTTTATCCAAAATCCAATCAGTGCTCAAGATCCAGGATTCTATTTTATCATGAGTCTTCAAACTTTCTCCTTTTATTATCCATGAATAGATCTCTTTACTTCTATGACTTAGATATCTCGTCTTTATCGAAAAAGTGATTCGATCGATGAAAAATTTTGGTAGGAAATTTATGAGAAGATCGATGGGAGTGAAAAATATCATCTCTATAAATAAGACCCCATAATATTGTATGCGGAGGATATAAAACGGTATTTGGTTGTCGACTAGGTCCATAGCAAATCCAAGGAAATTCTTTTCCAATTTGCGTTTCCATTGGAACTGGAACCGGAAAGAATTCGGTTCAGGTATACTAGGATACGCATCCAGAAGGTCCTCCAAATCACTCATGTATGATTCCATCATCAAAGATTTTAACCCTTCGAACTCTGTATGTAACTCACTAGAGGTTTTGGAAACCGACATAAGATATATCTGAACGAGATATCCAGCAAGAAGAAGAAGTAAAAGGATTGAATAGAGTAACTCCCGAACATTTGGCGAGCTCCGATTTGTCGATATCAATGGTAATTCCTTCTTGACATAAATTGTTTTACGAAATGTTTCATCAATTAGTTCCCATATTTCGTCGTTCTCCAGAAGAAGCTTATGTAAACACTTAAGAGAAATCTCACTTATCTTTGTCTTCAATTTTCTCTTAAGAATTCGCCATTTTCTCTTAAGAATTCGCCATGATCTATCTGATCTCTGCATAATATCATTCAAAATGGATACAAATTTGTGATTGCTACTTAGTAGGTCTGCAAAGGTATCTAAACATAGTAGGTCTGAAAGGGTATCTAAAAATAGCGGGTCTGCAAAGATATCGAAAAATCGTAGGTCTGAAAGGGTATCTAAAAATAGACATTTTATATATTTGTACCCTGTCGAAGTAAAGAAGAATGGCAGATATGTTTGGAATAGATTCCATTTTGAGAGAATTGTATCTCGTTGAAAAGTTCTATCCATCTGCCCTTTCTCAATGCATTTCTTTGAACGAAGATTCCGTTTTTTCCTCTTTGCGGATGGTAAATATTTCTCAGAAGGTGAATTGAGATACCGATGCAAGTTCTTCCTTTCTGAATCAGATAGACTCATATCTGAAAGAGGTTGACAATAAGTTCTTTCCAAATTGACTATTTCTTCCTCTGTTAGAGGTGTTCCAGAAATGTCTGCGATCGAGTAAATAGTTCTACGAACGAATAGATCGGATCGAATTGGAAAATGGAAAGATTTGTACAAGTTATACCTTTCGTCACCTCTTTGTGGAAAATCGTTAGATATGAATATGTTAGACTCGATTGGTGAAATAGTATCTCTCTCCAAAAAAGCATGTTTTTTTTTACCGCCGCACAAAGAAAATATTTTCTTGCGAATGAATAAGATATTGAGGAATTTTCTATACGTAAAATCATAATTATTGATACGGGCCTTTTCCATATAAAAAGGGAATCCTTTGTTACAATAGAAGAAGAAGTGATGTGGATTATTCAAGAATCGAAGTCGATTTACTTTATAAAAAGCAGATATCAATGAACTTCTATGAAATGCTTTTACGGGATTCAACCAATTGTCTTGATCGCGGAATATCATTGAGAAATAGGAATCCGTGTTA